TGGTATTCGCCAATATCTTGGTCATCTGACCAAGGAGCATCACGTTGGCTTTGAAGCAGCTGCATGGTACTGGCATTTTGTAGACGTGGTTCGGTTATTCCCATTTGTCTCTATCTATTGGTGGGGAGGTATATGAAGGAACGAAACAGTGAATTGAGGAATGAAAGCTGGATCACAAAGAGAATCGGGCTTTGGAAAAGAATGACTGCGTCTTTAATACTCCTTTATATTTGCTTATACAAAAAAGTCTTTCCCACTGCCCTACCAAATTTATCTGTATTCTGCCACATAACTTCAGGGATCGAAGGGATTATGGCAGATCATGTTCACCAAAAAATGACCTACGAATTTCTCTTTTGCTCTTTCAGATTGTTCCTTTTAATCGTAATCAAAGATCTTTTCTTGTCTCTCGTTTCTTTTCCGAACAAATCGAAGAACCTAATGGATCGAACTCATCCTTGGCTGCTACGAAACATATCGGCCTTGCGTTGCGGAAGGAACGTTATCTTCTTGGGGTTAGTACTTCACTCCGGGTTCCTTGCGGCGCTGCCTCATGCTTGCGCTTGCTTGAATGCCAGTACGTTACTAGAATAGGTGGTTGGCTGCTGCGTCGCCGGAAGGGTCTTTTCCTTTGCTTGCGTAAGTTACCCTGCTTGCTATTCTATCACCCCTCGCCCGGCCTTTACTTGATTGATAGGGCTCCTTCACCAGAATCAATAGCCCAGCTACACTACCACTACCCGTAAGATAGAAGTAGGGCACTTCACTCACCTCAGAGAATGCACTACCTATCTGTAATCAGTTCAGCTTAGAGTTGTTTGCTGACACACGCGACTATCACGCTGGTTGCTGCTTTCACTCGGATTCTCCTCGGGCGGATCAAGGGATATTGGCTTGGCTTGCGAAAGAACTTATAGTTGCAGGATGGTTGGTTGACAGGTGTCTGGCTAGCAAAGAACCAGACAAAAAAAAACAAGTACAGTAGCGCTATAGGCTATTTGATATAGTATAGCCGCGGAGACTACTTGTGTCAGGGGAAAGCCTCCTTTATGGGTAAGCCCCTTTAGAGATAGGAAAACGGCCTAGCTGCTTTATTGAGAGATTTCGGCAACATTGAGAATTTAAAAAAGAAATTGCTGCTATTTCAGTGGTTGAAGTGCCGGTCGGCATTGCCTAAGTAACGTCCGACACTGTTTGCGCGCTTCTCTCCTCTTCATTCAATGCAAAGACAACCGCCTGAGCGTCTGACTCCAGCATCAGAGAAGAAAGGCCCATATCTAATGCTTGCTTCAACCCGCACGAGATTGCCAAAATCTCAACGAGAGGAAACTCCGGCGCCCATACCTTTTGGTCTACACACCAAATCCTAATTAGCAAGATGGATCTTCCTCTTATTTTTACCAGAAAAAGTTTTTCTGTTTCGCTTGTCAAGCCTAGAGCACACAGAAATGGGCAACTTGCCTGTCGATATTAGGAGAACATAAGATATTCTATTTCTCAAAGCGCCCTGAAACCATGCAAAAAGGGGCGGGGCAACTACTCTTTCTAAAGGAGGGGAATGCAAAGGATGGATCTTTGTATCGGATGCTACTGGTAGCTAAGCATTTGGATCTGCTACTCGGATTGCAAGTAGTGAAAAAAACTGGTGGTTCTTCAACTGAATCACAAATAGAAATTGGTAGAACTACGACTGATGAGTCAACTCGGTCAAGTACTGCAACTTTTCTTAGGCGCTGAGCTATGCATGGACGCCTATCGAGCCGCCGTTGGCGCCTGATTATGATCCCCTCCACGATATATATATCTATATATAATATCTCTTTGCCTTTGCATAGTATACGGGTCGGGAGGTAAAACCTTTCTAAAAAACCAAAAAGACTAGAGCACATCTTTCGTGAGAGAGGGATGCTAAGAACAACAGGCAATGCATTCTATCAAAGCATTCTATCAAAACATAGCCATTTCTCGTAACATAAACAGGAACGCCTCCTCGAAACAACAGGGATGCTTTCTAGGACTGGTTCAATAGGTGCTCTGGCTGGGTCAACTACTGAGCTGAATCAACAACTTACATTAGCTTAGATGCAGCTGTATCCGCCCACTGGGTCAATTGGATCTGATTCAATCCGCCTTTGACGCTGATCCACTGGATGCTGCCTCCCTTTGCTACTTTTTTCTGGGTCGACTAAAATGGGTGAAGCTTCTGCCTTCCCGGCTTCTGCTCTACCCGCCTCTGACTCGGCCTTTTCTGTTGAAACGAATGCTGTAGAGATGGTGGTGCCTTTGCTTGCTCTGCCCCTTTTTCTGGTGGGCTGCTGCTTCCACTGATTAATCGGGTCTTCAACCACTGCTTCTGCTGCCTCCATCTGAACTCTAGCTGGCTCTAGATCAATAGAATAAACTGCAACTGGGGGACTGATACTGATGCTTTTGGTTCCGAGCGCTCCGGATTGGTTCTTAAACCACCTATGTCTCTATGGCCTCTGCTTCTTTAGTAGGA